GTTCTTCCATGTACCACCAGGGCCTTTCTAACAAAACCTTTCTTTGATCTGTGTTATACAATTGATTCGTTCGCCAAAAATCAGGACTTTCTGAAGAAAGGTCATTTTGTTTAACGAAGACCTCGTCAGACCGTGGTTCGAATAATTCTTCTCTTTGATCTGTGTCATATAATGGGTTCGTTCGCCAAAAATCAGGACTTTCTGAAGAAAGGTCATTTTGTTTAACGAAGACCTCGTCAGACCGTGGTTCGAATAATTCTTCTCTTTGATCTGTGTCATATAATGGGTTCGTTCGCCAAAAATCAGGACTTTCTGAAGAAAGGTCATTTTGTTCAACGAAGACCTCGTCAGACCGCGGTTCGAATAATTCTTCTCTTTGATCTGTGTTACACAATGGATTCGTTCGCCACAAATCAAACACAGACGGACTTTCTGAAGAAAGGTCATTTTGTTCAACGACGTCCTCGTCAGACCATGGTTGGAATAATTCTTCTCTTTGATCTGTGTTATACAAAGAATTCTTTCGCGACAAATCAAACACAAGATTTTGTCGAACCAACCAAGACGGCCTTTCTGAAGAAAGGTCATTTTGTTCAACGAACGAAAAAGTTTCATGAAGTGGAACGCTAGCATTTATGATCAAAGGGTTATCCGGCTTAATACACGAAAAGCGGTAGTTAATGACTAATAGAATCCAGACTATAGTAACTATTTCTTTGATAATAGAAATTGTTTTGTTGAACAACACGACTACGAAAACCCGAATTTTCCTTTTAAAAAAATTAAAAATATTTTTTACGACATTTAGAACATAATTGTTTTCCCGCCTATAGTTATTCATTAAATCTCCTTTTTTAGATTAAAAGATAGTTTTCTTTTTATTATAAATAAAAAAACTAGATTTGTCAAGTGTCAAGCAAAATATTTTTTAAACTCCTATTCTTACTACTCCTATTGTTATACATAATATAATCTCCTCCTTTAATAAACATAGAAACAAAGATGGGGAAGGGGTTACCTCCTGCTAAGGCAAAGCCTTTATTTAATGAAATTCTTTATTCTTTCATTAAGAACTAATCCAATCTCCCCAAGTAGGATTCGAACCTACGACCAATCAGTTAACAGCCGACCGCTCTACCACTGAGCTACTGAGGAACAACGGCAGATTCTACCTCTTAGAGTTCAACTTTTGTTCTCAACCAATAAACAATATAAGTCCCATGCTTACTTCGTAACTCTCGGAACTTCGTCGTAGTGTCGTCTCATTTCATATATGCAAGATAGTATTCTCATATCATCAATATTTTTATATTATACTATAAATATATATGCAAGATGCATATTTCCATATCATCAATATATGAATAATATATGAATCTCTCGAATATATATGTCAGACATCTTTTTTTTTTTGAATCCATTCTGTCTTACTCTATCAAAAAAGCCTTTCAATCTATGTATCAAATAGAATCTGTGTATCAAATAGAAGAAAAAGGAATGAAGACAAGAAATCATGGATTTTCACGTTTGCTTATTCAAGTGAATAAAAGATATAAAAAAGGATTTTTTAATATTGACACGTTTTTGATGACTATACTATGAAATAAAAGTCACAAAGATATAAAAAAGAATTTTTTACTTTATTACCCTTGACACAGCTATTTGAAATGGTTATACTATATAAATAAAAGTCACAGAGATATAAAAAAGAATTTTTTACTTTTTACCCTTGACACAGCTATTTGAAATGGTTATACTATATAAATAAAAGTCACAGAGATATAAAAAAGAATTGTCTACTGTCGGCCCTGTTATTTAAAACATATTATATTATGAAAGAATTGGAGGAGAAATTTTATAGGACATAAAATAATCCTTCTTTTCCATGCAAAAAAAGGAGTAATCAGTTGTGATAGGTGAAAAAAAAGGATTGTCAAAAAAAGAATTTGTAGTAAAGAAAAGGTTTGTAGCTAAGCATTTATCGGAAACATTTGAAAAAATCAAAAAGGGGGGGGAGGAGAAATTTTATAGGACATAAAATAATCCTTCTTTTCCATGCAAAAAAAGGAGTAATCAGCTGTGATAGGTGAAAAAAAAGGATTGTCAAAAAAAGAATTTGTAGTAAAGAAAAGGTTTGTAGCTAAGCATTTATCGGAAACATTTGAAAAAATCAAAAAGGGGGGGGGAGAGAGAAATAATAGTCACTTGGTCTCGAGCATCAACTATAATACCCTCAATGGTTGGCCATACAATAATGAAACTTTTAATTTTTTATAAATACTAAAAAAACTAAAATAGAACCTATGACCAATAAACATGAATGGAAATCTGTTTCTTTTATCCGCCAAAGTCGTAGTTTACATTATGGTCGTTTCATGCTGTCGTCGCTTAAGGAAGGTCAGGCTAATATATTAGGTACTACCATACGAAGAGTTCTACTTGCAGAAATAAAAGGAACACGTATAACACATGCTACATTTCAATTGAAAGAAAAACAAGAAAAATCTTTTCATCAATATAGTACTATACCTGGTATAAGAGAATCTGTACATGAAATATTACAAAATCTCAAAACAATTGTCTTGAAAAGCCCCACCAATCAAGTTATCAAAGCATCGATATCGATTTCGGAGAGTGGTCCAATGCTTTTTACTGCCAAAAATATAAACCTACCGGATTTTGTTCACATAGTCAACGAAGACCAACCTATTGCGTATATAACAGGACCAATAGATTTATCAATTGAATTGATATTAGAACGAGATAGAGGGTATCACCCTCGACACTTAGATACTGCTTCGAAGATTAGAAATAATAGGGGAATTAATGGATTTGAAAGTAGAAGTTTCAATGGAAATGTAAAAAGAAGTGTCGTCAATGACAATGTCAAATATGGCGATTATAGCGATGAAAATTGCAGTTTTACTTTTCCCATAGATAGCACATTTACTCCTGTGCTACAGGTCAATTATACGTATCATGCGAATAAACAGTATTATGATCCGCTTAAAAAAAAAATTGACTCCGAGGAAATACTATTTCTCGAGATATGCACGAATGGAAGTTTGACTCCTGCAGAAGCACTTCGTGAAGCTTGTCTTCATTTGATTGATTTTTTTCAAATTTTGCCCCTCTTATGAAGAAGAAAATCTCTTTTTGAGAGAAAGGGATGAAAAGCATTTCTTTTTGATATTTCAACAAATTTTTCAGAAATATCTGCGTATGGATATACAAAAGTTATGGTCTAATATAAAACAAATACTTATTAACACTCCATATTTTTTTGCAAAAAAAGGACATATGACGAATAAAATATCTTTCATAACGGAGGAATCAAATAAGATGAAACAAGATAAATTCAAAAAGATGATTACAAGTGGAGAGCAAATGAAAGAGAAACGAAAAAATATCGAGAAAGAATTACTTGAAGAAGAACTAGATTTAGATCAAGAGGAACTGGATAAAATGAATGAAGATAAACTCGATTCAGATGAAGAGGAATTGAACAAATTGATTGGAAAGAAATATACTCGAAACGAAATAGAGCAACTATTTCTTCTCGCAGAAATAGAAACAAAAGCAGAAATAGAAGAAAAAGAAAAAAACCTTGCTTATGATGAAGATGCTAATCAAAATTCAAAAAAATCAGAAGAATCAACAGAATCAGAAGAATCAGAAGAATCAGAAGAATCAGAAGAATCAGAAGAATCAGAAGAATCAACAAAATCAGAAGAATCACATGAATCAACAAAATCAGAAGAATCAACAAAATCAGAAGAATCACAAGAATCAACAGATTCTGAAGAATCAGAAGAATCAACAGATTCTGAAGAATCGCAAGAATCAGAAGAATCAACAGAATCTGAAGAAGATATACCTTACATGGATAAGGTCGATTCTTATCAAAGAAAAACAGGTTTGACTGACGCTGTTCAAACAGGAATAGGTCAACTCGACGGTATCCCTGTAGCACTTGCGGTTATGGATTTTGAGTTTATCGGAGGAAGTATGGGATCGGTAGTGGGTGAAAAAATAACCCGTCTAATTCAATATGCTACGAGAAAATCCTTACCTCTCATCATTTGTTGTGCTTCTGGAGGAGCTCGTATGCAAGAAGGAAGTTTCAGCTTAATGCAGATGGGTAAAATATCTTCGACTTTATTGAATTTTCAATTCCATGAAAACTTATTTTTAGTGTCACTTCTGACATCGCCTACAACAGGTGGTGTCACAGCCAGTTTTGGAATGCTTGGCGATATCATTATTGGTGAACCAGATGCAACCATTGCATTTGCAGGTAAAAGAGTGATTGAAGAAGTAATGAAGATCGAAGTACCCGAGGGTGTACAGGAAGCTGAATACTTATTGGAAAAGGGCTCTTTGGATTCAATTGTACCGCGTAATCTTTTCAAAGGTGTTCTTAGTGAATTATTGGCGTTCCACGGTATCAAATCAAATAGAGGAGGTGTATGAAAAAAGACCTCTTTTGTACATTTCTATTTGGTTTATGGAATCATTTTGTTATATTTTTTATTATGTTTTGCTCATTTTGGTTTGAGCCACGATTTTATATCGTGGAATTTGATTCTTTCACGAACAATTTTGAATTGTTCATTTTTTTCTATGTGTTCTATAAATTCGTGATAGAGATTTTTCTCTATTTTATAGGATGCATTTTGAAAATGTTCAAATTTCAAAATATTCATTTCGAAAACTAAATTGACCAATATGCTAAGCTCATTCACGGGCTTATGCTAACCTATATATTAATGTCCATTAACGAAGATGAGTTAATGGAATTAATGTATAGCGGTTTTTTTGTATTTCGATTCATTTTTTTGAATTGGAAATCTCGATTTCATATGGATTTCCAATTCAAAGTCTTTTATCGCAGATTTTTGATTATCTTGATTATAATATTGATTTTCAAGATAATCAAAAACTTTTTTGATAAGTGAGAAAATCTGTTTGAAATGAACTCTGATATGATAAATAATAAGATTTCGAGTATTTTTATATCCCTAAAACTAATAAATTAAGACTCATCTGTCTGGAAAAAAGAATGATTCTTTCTTTTAATGGGTCTTCTCCTTTTCTTTCTTTGACACTTTCATTATTTTCATATGAGTCATTGATACCGGATCAGTTCTTCTTATTAATCCCTTTCGTTCTTATTTTTGCTGGATATCTCGCTTGTTTCAACCTTAGTTCATATGCTACTGTTGAAGCATGAATTGAAATCTTAGATCAAAGCACTATGTATGGATGATATAAACTGCCTAAACAAGACATGAATAAAGGAACTATTCATTATACTTTCCGCGGTTCCATTTCTACCGCGGGCCTTACGCAATCGATCGGATCATATAGATATCCCTTCAACACAACATAGGTCATCGAAAGGATCTAGGACAACTCACCAAAGCACAAAAGCCAGGATAGAAAATTGATTCCTTTTTCAAGAGTGCATAACCGCATGGATAAGCTTACAATAACCCGTCAATTTTGGATCCAATTGGGGATTTTCCTTGGGAGGTATCGGGAAGAGATTGAAATGTCACAATATAGATTCATAGGTTCTCTATTGATTCTATATGGGATAGAAGAAGAAAAATCGAAATGAAATCAAGAATACAGGAAAAAAGGAAATCAAAAAAGAAGTAGAAGATAGAAAGGATTCAAAATGAATAAATTGATTCTGACCTCGATACTTAAGAAATTGGGTAAGCTAAACCCAACCGATAATATGGGATTTTATCCCGTCTGAGTTCTGATAAGAAATCATCTTATATCGTATATTAGAATTCACTTTAGTGTTACTTTTATAATAAAAAAAGGAGACTCGTATGGAACAAATTTGGCTTTTCCCACAAAAACAAAGGGATAACTATCTACGCCCTTTGCCTCACAATTTTCTTTCAGTGTACGAACGACTGTATCGGGAGCGCACAGTTATTTTAGCGGCCCAGAGTAACTATAGACTTCAAATGTGGCAAACAGTGCCGTCGCTGCTAGAGCTTTACGATTCGAAAAGTAAAGATCCGATTAGAGTTTTTATAGACGCCCCTTCTTTAGGGGCACAGGAATCCTTAGTTCTTTCTAAAATACTTCAAGTGAGCCCGGTTGAAGTATATACAACTCTGATAGGTCCTGTGGGATTAGGACCCGCTTTGATTCTCGCGGGAGGAACACAGGGGAAACGAGTTGCATTCCCGAACTCTAAGATTTCTTTTGACACTACTGGCCTACCACTAGATACTGCTTCAATTGATCCAAGTTGTGGTAATTATTTTTCTGCGCTTTATAAAAAACTACAAGACCGACGCGAACTTGTTCGTAGATTTCTTAGTATTTGTGCAGAAAGGTCAAGCTCATCGGAATATGAGCTACTCTCCACTATGGAAAGTAAGCCCTTTTTATCACCCAGGGAAGCTATCAATTTGGGTATTATCGATGACGTAGTGAATATAAGGGAAGATAACGAAAATAGGATATTAGACACTTTTAATCCTTGTTGTGCTTATTCTAATAATCCCTATGACAGTCGATTTTACCTTTTTTGATCTCGATACTTAAGAAATTGGGTAAGCTAAACCCAACCGATAATATGGGATTTTATCCCGTCTGAGTTCTGATAAGAAATCATCTTATATCGTATATTAGAATTCGCTTTGTCTTATTTTCTAATAAAAAAAGGAGACTCGTATGGAACAAGTTCAAGTTAGAAATAGCAGCTTTTCAGATAAGTTTTATTATTCCGTAATAGTACGTACATGTTTTCAAAAAGACAATTATGATTCTTTGATTCGTTTTTTTCTTTTATGTTCATACAGCGATTTCTATATATATAACCTAGATCAAGAAAATAACCCACCCGTTCATCCCAAAATTTTTGAATTGATGATAGGATATCCTATTTTAATTAAAGCATTTATAGTTTTAAGATTTAAAATCCACGAAAAGGACAAACTTCACAATTTAGTAATAAAATATATAAAAAAGGATTTTTCTATTGCTCAGAGTGCTTATGATAATAGAAATTCAGAATACCAACAAAATCTTAAGCCAGAGGAGCCAGAGGAGCCAGAGGAACCAGAGGAGCCAGTTGATCCAAAGGATGTATTTGCGCCATTCGGTCATTTATGGACTTTTTGTAAAAATTGTGAGACATCCATTTACAAACAATATGCGCAAAAAAACAAATATATTTGTCAACATTGTGGATCTCATTTACAAATGGAGAGTTTCGATCGAATCGAATCTTTTATTGATGCGGGTACTTGGGATTCTATGGATGAGAATATGGTTTCTACTGATCCCTATGAGATTCTTAGAAAAAACACTGCGTCTGCTTCTGAAGATTCTTCAGAAGAATCTTCTGAAGATTCTTCTGAATTTGAAGCAATATATAATATGGGAGGGCCGTATGAAAAATGAGCTCTTTTTTTTGAGGATCGTAAAAACGGAATATGATAAAATCAATCCAATCTCAAGATATGAGATTGATTTTAAGAATATCGGTGTATATTTGTATAGGAATAATATTATTAATTATCTTAATAAAGATAATTAATAATATTATTATTAGATTGAAACCGGTATTTTTGATAATTCAATGGATGATTTCTATCATCCTCTTTATCTTAAAATGGATATTTTATATAATACTTTTTATCTTAAATATCATTTTTTCGATAATAAATTTCATTATAAAAGTAATGATATATATTATTAAAAAACTTTTAAGATAAAGAGATGATACATAGATTTAATTATCAAAAATACACATGCTACATTTCAATTGAAAGAAAAAAAAGAAAAATCTTTTCATCAATATAGTACCATACCTGGTATAAGAGAATCTGTAGATGAAATATTACAAATGCAGGTAAAAGAGTGATTGAAGAGATCTATCTCCTTCTATCCAAATCAAATTCTCCATTTGATTTGGATAGAATAAGAAAGTAGTATATGAATCAATCCAAGTTTTTGTGTATACTAGATTCAAATAACTGGCATAATTCTGATTTTTTGATTTTTCCTGATCGGAAAAATCATCCATGAAAAAGAAAGAAAAAAGATAGAAAAATTTGGTTTTTTATGGTCAAAAATTCATTCACTCCTATTATTCCACAAGAAGAAAATAAGGGTTCTGTTGAATTTCAAGTATTCAGTTTCACCAATAAGATACAGAGGCTTACTTCCCATTTAGAATTGCACAAAAAAGATTTTTTATCGGAAAGGGGTCTACGAAAAATTCTGGGAAAACGTCAACGGTTGCTGGCTTATTTGTCAAAGAAAAATCGAGTACGTTATAATAAATTAATTGATCAGTTGAATATTCGAGAGCCACAAACTCGTTAATTTCATTGTTTGAATTTTTTTTAGTAGTATTCGATTTTTCATTTTGATGAGCCTCACTTTGAGGAATTCATGGAATAATGAATTCAGGAAGAAAAGATATGACTGTACCGGTTACAAGAAAAGATCTCATGATAGTCAATATGGGTCCTCACCACCCATCCATGCATGGTGTTCTTCGACTGATCCTTACTCTCGATGGTGAAGATGTTATTGATTGTGAACCCATATTGGGCTATTTACACAGAGGAATGGAAAAAATAGCGGAAAACCGAACAATTATACAATATCTACCTTATGTAACACGGTGGGATTATTTAGCTACTATGTTCACAGAGGCAATAACGGTAAATGCACCAGAAAAATTGGAAAATGTTCAAGTACCTCAAAGAGCTAGCTATATCCGAGTTATTATGCTGGAATTGAGCCGTATAGCTTCTCATTTGTTATGGCTTGGACCTTTTATGGCCGATATCGGTGCACAGACTCCTTTCTTCTATATTTTCAGAGAGAGAGAATTGATATACAATCTATTCGAAACCGCCACAGGTATGCGAATGATGCATAATTATTTCCGCATCGGGGGGGTAGCTGCTGATCTACCTTATGGATGGATAGAGAAATGTTTCGATTTCTGCGATTATTTCTTAACAGGAGTTGTTGAATATCAAAAACTGATTACACGGAATCCCATTTTTTTGGAACGAGTGGAAGGAGTAGGCATTATTCGTGGAGAAGAAGCAGTAAATTGGGGTTTATCCGGGCCAATGTTACGAGCTTCTGGAATCCAATGGGATCTTCGTAAAGTTGATAATTATGAGTGTTACAATGAATTCGATTGGGAAATCCAATGGCAAAAAGAAGGAGATTCATTAGCTCGTTATTTAGTACGAATCGGTGAAATGAGGGAATCCATAAAAATGATTCAACAGGCTCTAGAGGGAATTCCTGGAGGACCCTATGAAAATTTAGAAGTCCGACGCTTTGATAGAGCAAAGAATTACGAATGGAATGATTTTGCATATAGATTTATAAGTAAAAAACCTTCACCCAATTTTGAATTGTCGAAACAAGAACTTTATGTGAGAGTGGAAGCCCCAAAAGGGGAATTAGGGATTTATTTGATAGGAGATAATAGTGTTTTCCCCTGGAGATGGAAAATTCGTCCACCCGCTTTTATCAATTTGCAAATTCTTCCTCAGCTAGTTAAAAGAATGAAATTGGCTGATATCATGACGATATTAGGTAGTATAGATATCATTATGGGAGAAGTTGATCGTTGAAATGATAATTGATACGACAGAAGTACAAACTATCAATTCTTTCTCTACATTGGGATTTTTCAAAGAAGTCTATGGACTGATATGGATTGTACCTATTTTGACCCTGATATTGGGAATCACAATAGGGGTACTAGTAATTGTTTGGTTAGAAAGAGAAATATCTGCAGCGATCCAACAGCGTATTGGGCCTGAATATGCTGGTCCGATGGGAATTCTTCAAGCTATAGCAGATGGGACTAAATTACTTTTGAAAGAGGATCTCCTCCCATCTCGAGGAGATATTCGTTTGTTTAGTGTTGGACCGTCTATAGCAGTCATATCAGTTCTACTAAGCTATTTAGTAATTCCTTTTGAGTATCGTCTTGTTTTAGCTGATCTCGATATAGGTGTTTTTTTATGGATCGCCATTTCAAGTATTGCTCCTATTGGTCTTCTTATGTCAGGATATGGATCGAATAATAAATATTCCTTTTCAGGTGGTCTACGAGCTGCTGCTCAATCTATTAGTTATGAAATACCATTAACTCTATGTGTATTATCAATATCTCTACGTGTGATTCGTTGGAATATGAACTTTTACCTCTTTTTGTTCTAGAAATCAAAGAACAAAAAGAGGTTCAATGTATTAAATAGATATTCTCATTTTTTTATTCAGCATTCAGGTTGATGAGTTAAACCAGATAGTTATATGAGTGAAACAAAACAGCTTATCCATTTGTAGTAAGAAGAAAAAATCTCATTCCCTGTGTACAAGAATCAAGTTGAAGTAAACATAAGCAGCGTAACCTGTTTACCCCAAGATTCCGATTTTTTGATTAGTCATCATATCTTGAAGCGGGTGCAAACAAAAGATCAACTGTATGGAGTTTCTACTACTTTCTTGTATTTATTACTATACCGGCGATCAATCAAAAGTCAGTGGACAGTTAGGAACACCAAGGTACACAAAAGATTAGTAATCGAGATAATGTAAGGTATCAAAAAAGAGGTTTTTCCACATAAAACGAATCATAATAAGGACTTGAAATTGGTAGAAATGATCAAGTAGTACTTCCCTACGATTCCGATCTAGAGTATGCTCCTATTCACTGATTAAAGAAATGACTATCAAGAACGAATTAATCTTTTATTTTTTTTTAAGTACCCTACCCTGAGACAGAAGAAGAGGAAAAAAGAAATGGAATGCCATATATGGAATGAATAATAAAAAGAAATCTTTCTTTATTCTTTCTTCCATATTCATACATATACAATTCTTATTATGATTCATGAACTAATGCCTAATTCTTTCTATTTATTGATATAACGAGTATTTTATTGAAAGATTCAGTTATTACCGAACAAAGAGAGATTCTCATTATAAAGGATAAGATCAATTCGGAAGCAACTTTTTGATTATTCCAGCAGACAGAATTCCATTGGTCTTGGGACTCTCCGATGTATCTTTATTCTGTCTACCCCAAAGAAAGATGCCGATAATACCGAACTAGTCCTTACATTTTTTGTGGCCATAGAGGAGCTGTATGAAGCTGAGGTTTCATGTACGGTTTTGAAATAGCGATAAAAACAGTGATGTTATTTTCGACTATGATTATCTAACAGTTCAAGTACAGTTGATATAGTTGAAGCACAGTCCAAATATGGTTTTTGGGGGTGGAATCTGTGGCGTCAGCCTATAGGCTTTCTAGTTTTTCTAATTTCTTCTCTAGCCGAATGTGAGAGATTGCCCTTTGATTTACCAGAAGCAGAGGAGGAATTAGTAGCAGGTTATCAAACCGAATATTCGGGTATCAAATATGCTCTCTTTTATCTTGCTTCTTACCTAAATCTATTAGTTTCTTCATTATTTGTCACAATTCTTTACTTAGGTGGGTGGAATTTCTCTATTCCGTACATATCTATTCCTGAACTTTTCAGAATAAATAAAATGGTTGGAATTTTTGGAATGACAATTGGTATCTTTATTACATTAGCTAAGGCTTATTTTTTTCTCTTAATTTCTATCACAACAAGATGGACTTTACCTAGGATGAGAATAGACCAGTTATTAAATCTTGGATGGAAATTTCTTTTACCTATTTCTCTAGGTAATCTGTTATTAACAACTTCTTCTCAACTTGTCTCACTATAAATAACAGAATACGATAACAAGATTCTCGATTCATAATCTCTCTCAAACAAGAGAAAGAAACTCCCATTTTCTCATTGATATTTACAATATGTTCCCTATGGTAACTGGGTTCACGAATTATGGTCAACAAACAATACGAGCTGCAAGGTACATTGGTCAAAGTTTCATAATTACCTTATCCCACACAAATCGTTTACCTGTCACTATTCAATATCCTTATGAAAAATCGATCATGTCAGAGCGTTTCCGGGGTCGAATCCACTTTGAATTTGATAAATGTATTGCTTGTGAAGTATGTGTTCGTGTATGCCCGATAGATCTACCCGTTGTTGATTGGAGATTGGAAAGAGATATTAAAAAGAAACAATTGCTTAATTATAGTATTGATTTCGGGGTTTGTATATTTTGCGGTAATTGTGTCGAGTATTGTCCAACAAACTGTTTATCAATGACTGAAGAATATGAACTTTCTACTTATGATCGTCATGAATTGAATTATAATCAAATTGCTTTAGGTCGGTTACCAATCTCCATAATTGGAGATTACACAATTCAAACTGTTATGAATTCGACTCAAATCCAAAGAGACAAAGAGAATTCCTTTGATTCAAGAACGATTACTAATTACTAAGATTTTTTTTGGTTAGTCAGTAACTACAAAGAAAACTAATAACTATTGATTGTCGAAAATATTGAAACTGAGAATCTATTTTTCGTGATGGGATGATTTCGAAATATACAATTTGAACCACTATTCAAACTAGTCTTTTTTCGGATAAAGATTCTATTTACATTAATCCATATTCCCATTTCATTCTATGACAAATGGATCATAAACTATATTATATACAATAAGAAAAGAGGGTAACCCCTTTTCCTTTCCTGGACCTTTTAGTACGCTCATGATATATTTTAAGTTCTTTGTTTTTTTTTATACATAATGGATTTACCTGGACCAATACATGATATTCTTGTGGTATTTCTGGGATCAGTTCTTGTATTAGGGGGTCTAGGGGTAGTATTACTTACCAATCCAATTTATTCTGCCTTTTCGTTGGGATTGGTTCTTATTTCTATATCTTTATTCTATATTTCATTGAACTCCTATTTTGTAGCTGCCGCACAGCTCCTTATTTATGTCGGAGCCATAAATGTATTGATCTTATTTGCTGTAATGTTCATGAATGGTTCAGAATATTCCAAAGATTCCTATCTTTGGACCATTGGAGATGCGGTTACTTCACTGGTTTGTACAACTATTCTTTTTTCACTAATGACTACTATCCCAGATACATCATGGTACGGGATTCTTTGGACTACAAGATCAAACCAAATTATAGAACAGGACCTCATAAATAACGTTCAACAAATTGGCATTCATTTAGCAACAGATTTTTTTCTTCCCTTTGAACTCATTTCTATAATTCTTTTAGTTTCCTTGATAGGTGCAATTACTATGGCTCGACAATAATAAATACTTAGAACGATTCCAAATTCTTAGAATTCTCAATTATAAATAAAAAAACTCTAAATTTTTGGTCCTTTTTTTTTTTTTTTATTTTTTACCTTATCTTGATCTCTTTTTTCCTTATTTCATTATTACCTTATTGATATATCTTTATTACCTTATTATTAATAATAAATTAAAAAATTTTGAATTTTTATATTTGACTTAAAATCTTATTGTCTGATTTCTTATTTATTTTTTACATTATTCTTGAACTTAAAATATTTTAAAAAAGATTAAGAATTGGTGAATCAAAATTTCAGAAAAGAAAAAAATATCAATTAACAATTAATTTTCTTCATATCTTATGGAACATATATATCAATACGCATGGATAATACCTTTTCTTTCACTTCCAGTTCCGATATCCATAGGGCTTGGACTTTTACTTATTCCGACAGCAATAAAAAATATTCGTCGTATATGGGCTTTTCCAAGTATTTTCTTTTTAATAATAACTCTGATATTTTCCTTGAATTTTTCTATTCGACAAATAAATGGGAGTTTGATTTATCAATACCTATGGTCTTGGACCATTAATAAGGATTTTTCCTTAGAATTCGGATATTTGATTGACTCACTTACCTCAATTATGTTAACACTCATTACTACTGTTGGAATCACAGTTCTTATTTATAGTGACAATTATATGTCTCATGATCAAGGATATTTGAGATTTTTTGCTTATTTGAATCTTTTCAATGCTTCTATGTTTGGACTAGTTACAAGTTCAAATTTAATACAAATTTATATTTTTTGGGAAATAGTCGGAATATGCTCCTATTTGCTGATAGGGTTTTGGTTTACACGGCCACTCGCTGCAAATGCCTGTCAAAAAGCTTTTGTAACTAATCGTGTAGGCGATTTTGGTTTATTATTAGGAATTTTAGGTTTTTATTGGATAATTGGTAGTTTCGAATTTCGAGATTTATTTGAAATAACTAATAATTTAATCCAAAAAAATGGACTAAATTCTTTATTGACTACTTTATGTACCTTTTTATTATTTGTTGGTGCAATTGCTAAATCCGCACAATTCCCACTTCATATATGGTTACCTGATGCCATGGAAGGACCCACCCCTATTTCTGCTCTTATACACGCTGCTACCATGGTAGCAGCAGGGGTTTTTCTTGTAGCTCGACTCTTTCCTCTTCTCTCAATAACATCTAATATAATGCATATTATTTCTTCAATAGGTTTAATAACATTATTCTTAGGAGCTACTTTGGCTCTTGCTCAAATAGACATTAAGAGAAGTTTAGCTTATTCTACAATGTCTCAATTGGGTTACATTATACTAGCTTTAGGTATAGGTTCGTCTCGAACTGCTTTATTTCATTTGATTACCCATGCTTACTCTAAGGCTTTATTGTTTTTGGGATCTGGATCTATTATTCATTCAATGGAACCTGTTGTTGGATATTCACCGTATAAGAATCAAAATATGGTTCTTATGGGTGGTTTAACTAAATATATTCCAATTACAAGAACTGCCTTTTTATTGGGTACACTGTCTCTTTGTGGTATTCCACCCCTTGCCTGTTTTTGGTCTAAAGATGAGATTCTTAGTAATAGTTGGTTGTATTCTCCAATTTTTGGGATAATAACTTACTTCACAACAGGATTAACAGCATTTTATATGTTTCGAGTATATTTACTTACTTTTGATGGATATTTGCGTATTCATTTTCAAGGTTACAGTAGTACTAAAACAAATTTGTTTTATTCAATATCTCTATGGGGTAAAAGTATGTCCAAAAGATCAAACAGCGATAGAAATTTGCCTTTATCAACAATACATAAAAAAGTTTCCTTTTTTTTTAAAGAAAAAAAAAATAACGTAAAAAACGATATATATTGCTTTAATACTTTATTTACAAATAAATATACTTCTATATATCCTCATGAATTAGATAATACTATGCTCTTTCCTCTTCTCCTATTAGTACTTTTTACTATCTTCATTGGTTCAATAGGAATTTGCTTTGATCCAAGAGGAATAGATCTTGATTTATTATCGAAATGGTTAACTTTATCAAAAGACTCTTTCATTGAAAGTTCAAATCAATGCGTAATTTTCTTTGAATTCTTTCAAAATGTGATCATTTCAGTAAGTATAGCAACTTTTGGATTATGCATAGCATTCACTTTCTATGGATCTATAAATTCCTTTTTCCCAAATTTATATCTTTTTAATTTTTTTCTTAAAAAAGGTATTAAAAGAAATTTTTTAGACCAAATACAAAATGCAATATATAATTGGTCATATAATCGTGGTTACATAGATATTGTTTATACTAGTGTTTTTACATTGGGTATAAGAAGATTAAGCAAGTTCACTGAATTTTTTGATAGACATATAGTTGATGGGATTCCGAATGGAATTGGTATTACAAGTTTTTTTATAGGAGAAGGAATTAGGTATATAGGAAATGGGAGAGTCTCATCTTATTTATTCTTTTTTTTATCCTTTGTATCTTTGTTTTTTTTAATCTTCTTATTTTTCTCATTAAAACACATTTAATTTAATACACATATGGAAATTGAAAACATATTAAAACACATATATTCTATAGAAATATAGAAGGAAATCTTCTGTATAGTTCAATAGATAACTAAATATCTTAGATAGTTGAGTAATATTAGTATTATAAAAATATTAGTATTAGAAAAAAATAAAATATATAATTAGAGTTTTATTTAAAGAATTTAATAGTCTTTTCTTTTTACTCAAGTTATATATAAATATATTATTTTTAACTTAAAAAAAGATTATAAGATTCTCCATTGTTTTTTTTATTATTTTATCCTCCTTTTCTTTGTCTTTCATTTAAATACCTAATAATATAAATGAAAATACATTATTTATTATTTTTTGAAAGTTAGATCAAAAAAATATCGAAGAGTTTTTTCCTCTTAGCTTAGATATTTTATTTATATTAAAAAATAAAAAAATGATATAATGAATAATTCTTTCTTTTGAACAAAAAATGTCTTTCACATAAAAAAAAAATAAAAAAAACTTCCTTTCAATGGCAGTTCCAAAAAAACGTACTTCTATGTCAAAAAAACGTATTCGTAGAAATATCTGGAGAAAAAAAGCATATTTAACTGTAGTAAAAACCTGTTCTTTAGTAAAATCACTTTCTATTGGAAATTCAAAAAGTTTTATTGAAAAAAAACCAAATAAAAGAACTTTTGGTTTTTACAGAATAGATATAGATTAAAATGCTTAAGATTACACTCTAATTAGAACTAATATACTAATATTTAGTTTTTCCTAAGACGGATATTTTAGAGTTTCTAAGTACTTAATTAATGAATTTTTCACAATAGAAGAAAATTTTTTCTTTTTTCTATTGTGAAAAGTTTAATAGGGTTTCAATCTAAAAAAATTGAGATTTATATATTCCCTATATATTTCTATTTTTATAGAAATTTTTATAATATTTTTATAATAGAGCTATAAATTTTTACCATAAAATTAAAATGATAAAAACTTTGCATTTATTTTTATCATTTCTACTAAGTACTAAGATGTTAAATAATTAATATGAAGAAATAAAAAAATTTTATTTTTATCATTCTTGATACAGAAAACAAGATAAATACAGAAAAAAATGAAAAACGGTAGTAATATATATAAATTATGTAAAAGAAGCAGCGTTTTTCTAAATAAATATTGAGGAGTTCAATATACGATGAAACAAATCTTCTTTATTGATTCTCAACTTTCTTACAATTTTTGAATCTTGACAATTAATCAAGAATTCAATTATTATTGAAAATAAGCCGCCATGGTGAAATTGGTAGACACGCTGCTCTTAGGAAGCAGTACATAGCGTATCTCGGTTCGAGTCCGAGTGGCGGCATGACTATATATATGTTCAAATATATTTGAAAATTCTAAATTCAAAATTTATTATCAAAATTTAATAATATAATGTGTAAAATTTCTTTATTAATGTAATGAGAATTCTTTAATTGATTTTTAAAATTCTTATTTCAATATTGAATTTTTGAATCTTGACAACTTCTTATGAATTCAACTTGAATTTAAAATGAAATTGCCATGTTTCTTATTAGAATTAGGAGACATACTGTTCTTAGCAGTGACGAACATATCTAGGTTCGAGTCCGAATATGATTTTGAAATCTTTACAACTTCTCATGATTCAATTAGAATTTAAAATAAGCCGCTACGATGGGCTAAGGTAGATATGATATAAACTGCCAATATGTTGGGTTCACACATTGCTGAGTTTGCAAGACAATTTTTTTCAGTGTCTGACCTGCTTAAAAAAAGTAAGGCAGCAGTACGCTCCTCTGAGCAGTGGATTAGAGTATTTATTACTCATTGCTTACTGAACAGTAGCTGCGCCTTCTGCAGTGTGGTACAATGCGTGAACACACTATTGTAAACAGCAGTTAACTTATTGCTCTTAGTACTAGTATTTTATGTATTAATGGTATTTGAGTAAAAGTTTTCTTTGTGGTAAATTTTTCAAACCAGCTTCTTAATCGAAGTTTTAAAATAATGTCTTGGTTCGAATTCGAGTGGCGGCATGGCTTTATATATGTTAAAATATATTGAGAAATTCTAAATTCAAAATCCTATAAGGAGAATTCTTTTATGATATTTCTAAATATAGAACATATATTAACTCATATATCTTTTTCAATTATTTCAATTGTCATTATAATTAATTTAATTACCTTATTATTTGGCGAAATTGTTGAATTACGTAATTCCTTAGAAAAAGGGATTTTTATTATTTTTTTATCTACAACTGAATTATTAATTTTTCGTTGGATTTATTCAGGGTACTTTCCATTAAGTAATTTATATGAGTCTTTAATCTTTCTTTCATGTAGTTTCTGTGTTATTCATATGGTTCCAAAGACTCAGAATCATCAAAACGAGTTAAACACAATAACTACACCAAGTACCATTTTGACTCAAGGTTTTGCCACAGCAGGTTTCTGTCTTTCAGCAGAAATGCATAAGTCCACAATATTAGCACCTGCACTACAATCTCAGTGGTTAATGATGCATGTAAGTATGATGTTGTTGAGTTATGGAGCTCTTTTATGCGGATCTTTATTATCAGTTGCTCTTTTAATTCTTACGTGTCAGAAAAAGATTAATTTTGAAAAATTACGTCATTCCGTTCCAAAGAGCCAAATTCATTATTGCAAAGAAAAGATAAATATTTTGAAAAAAAACTCCTTTGCTTTATCTTCAAACTATTATAAATATGAATTAATTGAGCGTTTGGATTATTGGAGTTATCGTGTTATTAGTTTCGGATTTATCTTTTTAACCTTAGGTATTCTTTGTGGAGCAGTATGGGCTAATGAAGCTTGGGGATCCTATTGGAATTGGGATCCAAAAGAAACTTGGGCATTTATAACTTGGATTATATTTGCAATTTATTTGCATATTAGAATGAATCAAAATTGGAAAGGTAAAAATTCTGCGTTTATAGCTTCTATTGGATTTCTTATTATTTGGATATCTTACTTTGGTATCAATCTTTTAGGAATAGGTTTACATAGCTACGGTTCATTCAGATTAATATAAAAATTTTTTTTTATATTAAAAAAAAACAGACCAATATCTATAGGAATTAATTTAAGAAAAAAAAGAAAAGAAAAAAATATAAAAAAATATAAAAAAAACTTTATACTTTATGTTGAGTTTTTGAGAATTTTTAAAAAAATTCTCAAAAACTCAACATATATCTTATATCTTATTGGATTAGAATTTCATTTATTTTGGAATAAAACAAAAAAATTTTTTATTTTATAATATAAAATTTCAATAGAAAAATTCTATTTTTATTTTTTATTATAGATAGAAGCTTCAATTTTATTCCAAATGAATAAAATACTAATTATGATAATAATTAGATAAGATAGTTTGCACTCTCTCAATGGATAATGATAGAATAAAATCAGGATAAATACCAATTCCTATTATTGGTAAAAAAAGACAGGTTGAAAGAAAGACTTCTCGTGATCCAGAATCCGAATCAAAAAAATTCGAGTTTGAAACATTAAATAACTTGTAGCCATAGAACATCTGACGTAATATAGATAAAAAATAAATTGGGGTTAATATTATTCCAACAGCCATTACGAAAGTAGTTATGATTTTTGGTATTAAAAAATATTTTTGACTAATAATAAGTCCCATAAATACTAAAAATTCTGCAATAAAACCACTCATTCCTGGTAATGCGAGAGAAGCCATCGAAAAACTGCTGAACAAAGCAAATATTTTAGGCATTGAGATAGATATCCCTCCCATTTCTTCAAGATAAAAAAAATGAATTCTATCACAAGTCGTCCCTACCAAGAAAAAAAACGCAGCACCAATAAATCCATGAGAAAGCATTTGTAAAATAGCTCCATTTAGTCCTATGTCGGTTATAGAACCAATTCCTATAGCTATAAAACCCATATGAGATACAGAAGAATATGCTATTCTCTTTTTTAAATTGCGTTGACCAAGAGAAGTTGAAGCTCCATAAATAATTTGTATCGTTCCTATTATTACCAACCAAGGAGAAAATATAGAATGAGCATGGGGTAATAATTCCATATTAATCCGAATTAATCCATATGCTCCCATTTTCAATAAAATCCCAGCTAAGAGCATACATGTACTATAATGTGCTTCTCCATGGGTATCTGGTAACCATGTATGCAAGGGTATAATTGGCAATTTGATAGCATATGCAATAAGAAAGCCGATATAAAATGTGATTTCTAATACGATAGGATATGATTGATTAATTAATCTTTCAAAATCTAGTACTGGCTTATTGGAAGCATACAAACCCATACCTAGAACTCCAGTTAATAAAAAGATAGATCCTCCTGCTGTGTATAAAATGAATTTAGTAGCCGAGTAAAGACGTTTCTTACCCCCCCACATGGATAAAAGTAAGTAAATGGGAATTAATTCTAGTTCCCACATGATAAAGAAAAGTAAAAGGTCTTGAGAAAAAAATAATCCCATTTGACCACTATACATTGCTAACATTAAAAAATAAAACAATTGGCAATTTCGGGTAATTGGCCAAGCTGCTAAACTGGCTAAAGTAGTAATAAAGCCTGTGAATAAAATAAGTTCTATGGAAAGCCCATCGACTCCCAATCTCCACTGGAAATCAAAAACATCTATCCATTTAAGATTTTCTTTAAGTTGGATTAATTTATCATCAAATTGGAAATAAAAAAGAAATACATAAGCTGTTAGAATAAGTTCTAGTAAACATATACATAGAGTATACCATCGATAGATCTTGTTCCCTTTGTAAGGAAAAAAGAAAATAAAAGAACCTGCAAATATGGGAAAAACAACAAGTATTGTTAACCAAGGAAAAAAATTCATGAATGATTAAGAGTGAGATACATTTTGACCAGAGAAACCCGTGCTCGAGATTATAGCTTTCATCGAGTACGGGTTTTTTCGGTAAATAGGAATCCAATGATTCAGGTGGAACTTTTTGTAACGTATCAATAAGCTAGAGCCATGCTACGAGTTGTTTCAGGCCCTAGATAAACACGGATACTTAAAAAATCTGTTGGACAGGCAGATTCACATCTTTTACAACCCACACAATCTTCCGTTCTTGGTGCGGAGGCAATTTGTTTGGCTTTACATCCATCCCAAGGTATCATTTCCAATACATCCGTAGGACAAGCTCGCACACATTGAGTACATCCTATACAGGTATCATAAATTTTTACTGAATGTGACATTGAATTTCTAAATTAGAATTTTAAAAATTAAAAATTTTCGATCTGGTCAAAGTAGTAAACAAATCAGTTATATTCTAGACACCAGATGAAGCAGTGGCTCATTAAAAATTTTTCAATAAATTGAAATAATTTTTATAATGGATTCTACTTAAAAAAAGGCCAAAAGATTGAGAATTTGATCTCAATAATCGAATTACATGTAAAAAAAAAATTCAATTAATAAATTTTTTAAAATAAAGTATTAAAATTAAGCTTTTTTGGATAGATTATCTATTAACTAATTTTTTAAAAAATTTGATTGATTAATACTAGTGGATTTTCTGTTATGATAAATAGATGAAACAATTGCTAATCCAATAGCAGCTTCAGCAGCCGCAATAGCTATAACAAAAATGGATAAAATGTCTCCTTTTAATTGTCGATTATCAAACATGTCAGAAAAAATTAAAAGATTTATATTAACAGAATTAAGTACAAGTTCAAGGCACATAAGTGCCCTAACCATGTTTCGACTTGTAATTAATCCATAGAGACCAATAGAGAATAAGTAAACACTCAAAAAAAGCATGTGTTCAAACATCATTAATTGACTCCTTAAATTTATATTTATAATTAATAAAAAAAAAATCAATATTTTGATTTACTATATTTTTATTTACTATATATTGCTATATTGCTATTTATATTACTATTTTCTATTTTAAACTTATCTATATTTAGTTTTAGATAGTTTTGACCAAAAATTTAGAGTTTTTTTATTTATAATTGAGAATTCTAAGAATTTGGAATCGTTCTAAGTATTTATTATTGTCGAGCCATAGTAATTGCACCTATCAAGGAAACTAAAAGAATTATAGAAATGAGTTCAAAGGGAAGAAAAAAATCTGTTGCTAAATGAATGCCAATTTGTTGAACGTTATTTATGAGGTCCTGTTCTATAATTTGGTTTGATCTTGTAGTCCAAAGAATCCCGTACCATGATGTATCTGGGATAGTAGTCATTAGTGAAAAAAGAATAGTTGTACAAACCAGTGAAGTAACCGCATCTCCAATGGTCCAAAGATAGGAATCTTTGGAATATTCTGAACCATTCATGAACATTACAGCAAATAAGATCAATACATTTATGGCTCCGACATAAATAAGGAGCTGTGCGGCAGCTACAAAATAGGAGTTCAATGAAATATAGAATAAAGATATAGAAATAAGAACCAATCCCAACGAAAAGGCAGAATAAATTGGATTGGTAAGTAATACTACCCCTAGACCCCCTAATACAAGAACTGATCCCAGAAATACCACAAGAATATCATGTATTGGTCCAGGTAAATCCATTATGTATAAAAAAAAACAAAGAACTTAAAATATATCATGAGCGTACTAAAAGGTCCAGGAAAGGAAAAGGGGTTACCCTCTTTTCTTATTGTATATAATATAGTTTATGATCCATTTGTCATAGAATGAAATGGGAATATGGATTAATGTAAATAGAATCTTTATCCGAAAAAAGACTAGTTTGAATAGTGGTTCAAATTGTATATTTCGAAATCATCCCATCACGAAAAATAGATTCTCAGTTTCAATATTTTCGACAATCAATAGTTATTAGTTTTCTTTGTAGTTACTGACTAACCAAAAAAAATCTTAGTAATTAGTAATCGTTCTTGAATCAAAGGAATTCTCTTTGTCTCTTTGGATTTGAGTCGAATTCATAACAGTTTGAATTGTGTAATCTCCAATTATGGAGATTGGTAACCGACCTAAAGCAATTTGATTATAATTCAATTCATGACGATCATAAGTAGAAAGTTCATATTCTTCAGTCATTGATAAACAGTTTGTTGGACAATACTCGACACAATTACCGCAAAATATACAAACCCCGAAATCAATACTATAATTAAGCAATTGTTTCTTTTTAATATCTCTTTCCAATCTCCAATCAACAACGGGTAGATCTATCGGGCATACACGAACACATACTTCACAAGCAATACATTTATCAAATTCAAAGTGGATTCGACCCCGGAAACGCTCTGACATGATCGATTTTTCATAAGGATATTGAATAGTGACAGGTAAACGATTTGTGTGGGATAAGGTAATTATGAAACTTTGACCAATGTACCTTGCAGCTCGTATTGTTTGTTGACCATAATTCGTGAACCCAGTTACCATAGGGAACATATTGTAAATATCAATGAGAAAATGGGAGTTTCTTTCTCTTGTTTGAGAGAGATTATGAATCGAGAATCTTGTTATCGTATTCTGTTATTTATAGTGAGACAAGTTGAGAAGAAGTTGTTAATAACAGATTACCTAGAGAAATAGGTAAAAGAAATTTCCATCCAAGATTTAATAACTGGTCTATTCTCATCCTAGGTAAAGTCCATCTTGTTGTGATAGAAATTAAGAGAAAAAAATAAGCCTTAGCTAATGTAATAAAGATACCAATTGTCATTCCAAAAATTCCAACCATTTTATTTATTCTGAAAAGTTCAGGAATAGATATGTACGGAATAGAGAAATTCCACCCACCTAAGTAAAGAATTGTGACAAATAATGAAGAAACTAATAGATTTAGGTAAGAAGCAAGATAAAAGAGAGCATATTTGATACCCGAATATTCGGTTTGATAACCTGCTACTAATTCCTCCTCTGCTTCTGGTAAATCAAAGGGCAATCTCTCACATTCGGCTAGAGAAGAAATTAGAAAAACTAGAAAGCCTATAGGCTGACGCCACAGATTCCACCCCCAAAAACCATATTTGGACTGTGCTTCAACTATATCAACTGTACTTGAACTGTTAGATAATCATAGTCGAAAATAACATCACTGTTTTTATCGCTATTTCAAAACCGTACATGAAACCTCAGCTTCATACAGCTCCTCTATGGCCACAAAAAATGTAAGGACTAGTTCGGTATTATCGGCATCTTTCTTTGGGGTAGACAGAATAAAGATACATCGGAGAGTCCCAAGACCAATGGAATTCTGTCTGCTGGAATAATCAAAAAGTTGCTTCCGAATTGATCTTATCCTTTATAATGAGAATCTCTCTTTGTTCGGTAATAACTGAATCTTTCAATAAAATACTCGTTATATCAATAAATAGAAAGAATTAGGCATTAGTTCATGAATCATAATAAGAATTGTATATGTATGAATATGGAAGAAAGAATAAAGAAAGATTTCTTTTTATTATTCATTCCATATATGGCATTCCATTTCTTTTTTCCTCTTCTTCTGTCTCAGGGTAGGGTACTTAAAAAAAAATAAAAGATTAATTCGTTCTTGATAGTCATTTCTTTAATCAGTGAATAGGAGCATACTCTAGATCGGAATCGTAGGGAAGTACTACTTGATCATTTCTACCAATTTCAAGTCCTTATTATGATTCGTTTTATGTGGAAAAACCTCTTTTTTGATACCTTACATTATCTCGATTACTAATCTTTTGTGTACCTTGGTGTTCCTAACTGTCCACTGACTTTTGATTGATCGCCGGTATAGTAATAAATACAAGAAAGTAGTAGAAACTCCATACAGTTGATCTTTTGTTTGCACCCGCTTCAAGATATGATGACTAATCAAAAAATCGGAATCTTGGGGTAAACAGGTTACGCTGCTTATGTTTACTTCAACTTGATTCTTGTACACAGGGAATGAGATTTTTTCTTCTTACTACAAATGGATAAGCTGTTTTGTTTCACTCATATAACTATCTGGTTTAACTCATCAACCTGAATGCTGAATAAAAAAATGAGAATATCTATTTAATACATTGAACCTCTTTTTGTTCTTTGATTTCTAGAACAAAAAGAGGTAAAAGTTCATATTCCAACGAATCACACGTAGAGATATTGATAATACACATAGAGTTAATGGTATTTCATAACTAATAGATTGAGCAGCAGCTCGTAGACCACCTGAAAAGGAATATTTATTATTCGATCCATATCCTGACATAAGAAGACCAATAGGAGCAATACTTGAAATGGCGATCCATAAAAAAACACCTATATCGAGATCAGCTAAAACAAGACGATACTCAAAAGGAATTACTAAATAGCTTAGTAGAACTGATATGACTGCTATAGACGGTCCAACACTAAACAAACGAATATCTCCTCGAGATGGGAGGAGATCCTCTTTCAAAAGTAATTTAGTCCCATCTGCTATAGCTTGAAGAATTCCCATCGGACCAGCATATTCAGGCCCAATACGCTGTTGGATCGCTGCAGATATTTCTCTTTCTAACCAAACAATTACTAGTACCCCTATTGTGATTCCCAATATCAGGGTCAAAATAGGTACAATCCATATCAGTCCATAGACTTCTTTGAAAAATCCCAATGTAGAGAAAGAATTGATAGTTTGTACTTCTGTCGTATCAATTATCATTTCAACGATCAACTTCTCCCATAATGATATCTATACTACCTAATATCGTCATGATATCAGCCAATTTCATTCTTTTAACTAGCTGAGGAAGAATTTGCAAATTGATAAAAGCGGGTGGACGAATTTTCCATCTCCAGGGGAAAACACTATTATCTCCTATCAAATAAATCCCTAATTCCCCTTTTGGGGCTTCCACTCTCACATAAAGTTCTTGTTTCGACAATTCAAAATTGGGTGAAGGTTTTTTACTTATAAATCTATATGCAAAATCATTCCATTCGTAATTCTTTGCTCTATCAAAGCGTCGGACTTCTAAATTTTCATAGGGTCCTCCAGGAATTCCCTCTAGAGCCTGTTGAATCATTTTTATGGATTCCCTCATTTCACCGATTCGTACTAAATAACGAGCTAATGAATCTCCTTCTTTTTGCCATTGGATTTCCCAATCGAATTCATTGTAACACTCATAATTATCAACTTTACGAAGATCCCATTGGATTCCAGAAGCTCGTAACATTGGCCCGGATAAACCCCAATTTACTGCTTCTTCTCCACGAATAATGCCTACTCCTTCCACTCGTTCCAAAAAAATGGGATTCCGTGTAATCAGTTTTTGATATTCAACAACTCCTGTTAAGAAATAATCGCAGAAATCGAAACATTTCTCTATCCATCCATAAGGTAGATCAGCAGCTACCCCCCCGATGCGGAAATAATTATGCATCATTCGCATACCTGTGGCGGTTTCGAATAGATTGTATATCAATTCTCTCTCTCTGAAAATATAGAAGAAAGGAGTCTGTGCACCGATATCGGCCATAAAAGGTCCAAGCCATAACAAATGAGAAGCTATACGGCTCAATTCCAGCATAATAACTCGGATATAGCTAGCTCTTTGAGGTACTTGAACATTTTCCAATTTTTCTGGTGCATTTACCGTTATTGCCTCTGTGAACATAGTAGCTAAATAATCCCACCGTGTTACATAAGGTAGATATTGTATAATTGTTCGGTTTTCCGCTATTTTTTCCATTCCTCTGTGTAAATAGCCCAATATGGGTTCACAATCAATAACATCTTCACCATCGAGAGTAAGGATCAGTCGAAGAACACCATGCATGGATGGGTGGTGAGGACCCATATTGACTATCATGAGATCTTTTCTTGTAACCGGTACAGTCATATCTTTTCTTCCTGAATTCATTATTCCATGAATTCCTCAAAGTGAGGCTCATCAAAATGAAAAATCGAATACTACTAAAAAAAATTCAAACAATGAAATTAACGAGTTTGTGGCTCTCGAATATTCAACTGATCAATTAATTTATTATAACGTACTCGATTTTTCTTTGACAAATAAGCCAGCAACCGTTGACGTTTTCCCAGAATTTTTCGTAGACCCCTTTCCGATAAAAAATCTTTTTTGTGCAATTCTAAATGGGAAGTAAGCCTCTGTATCTTATTGGTGAAACTGAATACTTGAAATTCAACAGAACCCTTATTTTCTTCTTGTGGAATAATAGGAGTGAATGAATTTTTGACCATAAAAAACCAAATTTTTCTATCTTTTTTCTTTCTTTTTCATGGATGATTTTTCCGATCAGGAAAAATCAAAAAATCAGAATTATGCCAGTTATTTGAATCTAGTATACACAAAAACTTGGATTGATTCATATACTACTTTCTTATTCTATCCAAATCAAATGGAGAATTTGATTTGGATAGAAGGAGATAGATCTCTTCAATCACTCTTTTACCTGCATTTGTAATATTTCATCTACAGATTCTCTTATACCAGGTATGGTACTATATTGATGAAAAGATTTTTCTTTTTTTTCTTTCAATTGAAATGTAGCATGTGTATTTTTGATAATTAAATCTATGTATCATCTCTTTATCTTAAAAGTTTTTTAATAATATATATCATTACTTTTATAATGAAATTTATTATCGAAAAAATGATATTTAAGATAAAAAGTATTATATAAAATATCCATTTTAAGATAAAGAGGATGATAGAAATCATCCATTGAATTATCAAAAATACCGGTTTCAATCTAATAATAATATTATTAATTATCTTTATTAAGATAATTAATAATATTATTCCTATACAAATATACACCGATATTCTTAAAATCAATCTCATATCTTGAGATTGGATTGATTTTATCATATTCCGTTTTTACGATCCTCAAAAAAAAGAGCTCATTTTTCATACGGCCCTCCCATATTATATATTGCTTCAAATTCAGAAGAATCTTCAGAAGATTCTTCTGAAGAATCTTCAGAAGCAGACGCAGTGTTTTTTCTAAGAATCTCATAGGGATCAGTAGAAACCATATTCTCATCCATAGAATCCCAAGTACCCGCATCAATAAAAGATTCGATTCGATCGAAACTCTCCATTTGTAAATGAGATCCACAATGTTGACAAATATATTTGTTTTTTTGCGCATATTGTTTGTAAATGGATGTCTCACAATTTTTACAAAAAGTCCATAAATGACCGAATGGCGCAAATACATCCTTTGGATCAACTGGCTCCTCTGGTTCCTCTGGCTCCTCTGGCTCCTCTGGCTTAAGATTTTGTTGGTATTCTGAATTTCTATTATCATAAGCACTCTGAGCAATAGAAAAATCCTTTTTTATATATTTTATTACTAAATTGTGAAGTTTGTCCTTTTCGTGGATTTTAAATCTTAAAACTATAAATGCTTTAATTAAAATAGGATATCCTATCATCAATTCAAAAATTTTGGGATGAACGGGTGGGTTATTTTCTTGATCTAGGTTATATATATAGAAATCGCTGTATGAACATAAAAGAAAAAAACGAATCAAAGAATCATAATTGTCTTTTTGAAAACATGTACGTACTATTACGGAATAATAAAACTTATCTGAAAAGCTGCTATTTCTAACTTGAACTTGTTCCATACGAGTCTCCTTTTTTTATTAGAAAATAAGACAAAGCGAATTCTAATATACGATATAAGATGATTTCTTATCAGAACTCAGACGGGATAAAATCCCATATTATCGGTTGGGTTTAGCTTACCCAATTTCTTAAGTATCGAGATCAAAAAAGGTAAAATCGACTGTCATAGGGATTATTAGAATAAGCACAACAAGGATTAAAAGTGTCTAATATCCTATTTTCGTTATCTTCCCTTATATTCACTACGTCATCGATAATACCCAAATTGATAGCTTCCCTGGGTGATAAAAAGGGCTTACTTTCCATAGTGGAGAGTAGCTCATATTCCGATGAGCTTGACCTTTCTGCACAAATACTAAGAAATCTACGAACAAGTTCGCGTCGGTCTTGTAGTTTTTTATAAAGCGCAGAAAAATAATTACCACAACTTGGATCAATTGAAGCAGTATCTAGTGGTAGGCCAGTAGTGTCAAAAGAAATCTTAGAGTTCGGGAATGCAACTCGTTTCCCCTGTGTTCCTCCCGCGAGAATCAAAGCGGGTCCTAATCCCACAGGACCTATCAGAGTTGTATATACTTCAACCGGGCTCACTTGAAGTATTTTAGAAAGAACTAAGGATTCCTGTGCCCCTAAAGAAGGGGCGTCTATAAAAACTCTAATCGGATCTTTACTTTTCGAATCGTAAAGCTCTAGCAGCGACGGCACTGTTTGCCACATTTGAAGTCTATAGTTACTCTGGGCCGCTAAAATAACTGTGCGCTCCCGATACAGTCGTTCGTACACTGAAAGAAAATTGTGAGGCAAAGGGCGTAGATAGTTATCCCTTTGTTTTTGTGGGAAAAGCCAAATTTGTTCCATACGAGTCTCCTTTTTTTATTATAAAAGTAACACTAAAGTGAATTCTAATATACGATATAAGATGATTTCTTATCAGAACTCAGACGGGATAAAATCCCATATTATCGGTTGGGTTTAGCTTACCCAATTTCTTAAGTATCGAGGTCAGAATCAATTTATTCATTTTGAATCCTTTCTATCTTCTACTTCTTTTTTGATTTCCTTTTTTCCTGTATTCTTGATTTCATTTCGATTTTTCTTCTTCTATCCCATATAGAATCAATAGAGAACCTATGAATCTATATTGTGACATTTCAATCTCTTCCCGATACCTCCCAAGGAAAATCCCCAATTGGATCCAAAATTGACGGGTTATTGTAAGCTTATCCATGCGGTTATGCACTCTTGAAAAAGGAATCAATTTTCTATCCTGGCTTTTGTGCTTTGGTGAGTTGTCCTAGATCCTTTCGATGACCTATGTTGTGTTGAAGGGATATCTATATGATCCGATCGATTGCGTAAGGCCCGCGGTAGAAATGGAACCGCGGAAAGTATAATGAATAGTTCCTTTATTCATGTCTTGTTTAGGCAGTTTATATCATCCATACATAGTGCTTTGATCTAAGATTTCAATTCATGCTTCAACAGTAGCATATGAACTAAGGTTGAAACAAGCGAGATATCCAGCAAAAATAAGAACGAAAGGGATTAATAAGAAGAACTGATCCGGTATCAATGACTCATATGAAAATAATGAAAGTGTCAAAGAAAGAAAAGGAGAAGACCCATTAAAAGAAAGAATCATTCTTTTTTCCAGACAGATGAGTCTTAATTTATTAGTTTTAGGGATATAAAAATACTCGAAATCTTATTATTTATCATATCAGAGTTCATTTCAAACAGATTTTCTCACTTATCAAAAAAGTTTTTGATTATCTTGAAAATCAATATTATAATCAAGATAATCAAAAATCTGCGATAAAAGACTTTGAATTGGAAATCCATATGAAATCGAGATTTCCAATTCAAAAAAATGAATCGAAATACAAAAAAACCGCTATACATTAATTCCATTAACTCATCTTCGTTAATGGACATTAATATATAGGTTAGCATAAGCCCGTGAATGAGCTTAGCATATTGGTCAATTTAGTTTTCGAAATGAATATTTTGAAATTTGAACATTTTCAAAATGCATCCTATAAAATAGAGAAAAATCTCTATCACGAATTTATAGAACACATAGAAAAAAATGAACAATTCAAAATTGTTCGTGAAAGAATCAAATTCCACGATATAAAATCGTGGCTCAAACCAAAATGAGCAAAACATAATAAAAAATATAACAAAATGATTCCATAAACCAAATAGAAATGTACAAAAGAGGTCTTTTTTCATACACCTCCTCTATTTGATTTGATACCGTGGAACGCCAATAATTCACTAAGAACACCTTTGAAAAGATTACGCGGTACAATTGAATCCAAAGAGCCCTTTTCCAATAAGTATTCAGCTTCCTGTACACCCTCGGGTACTTCGATCTTCATTACTTCTTCAATCACTCTTTTACCTGCAAATGCAATGGTTGCATCTGGTTCACCAATAATGATATCGCCAAGCATTCCAAAACTGGCTGTGACACCACCTGTTGTAGGCGATGTCAGAAGTGACACTAAAAATAAGTTTTCATGGAATTGAAAATTCAATAAAGTCGAAGATATTTTACCCATCTGCATTAAGCTGAAACTTCCTTCTTGCATACGAGCTCCTCCAGAAGCACAACAAATGATGAGAGGTAAGGATTTTCTCGTAGCATATTGAATTAGACGGGTTATTTTTTCACCCACTACCGATCCCATACTTCCTCCGATAAACTCAAAATCCATAACCGCAAGTGCTACAGGGATACCGTCGAGTTGACCTATTCCTGTTTGAACAGCGTCAGTCAAACCTGTTTTTCTTTGATAAGAATCGACCTTATCCATGTAAGGTATATCTTCTTCAGATTCTGTTGATTCTTCTGATTCTTGCGATTCTTCAGAATCTGTTGATTCTTCTGATTCTTCAGAATCTGTTGATTCTTGTGATTCTTCTGATTTTGTTGATTCTTCTGATTTTGTTGATTCATGTGATTCTTCTGATTTTGTTGATTCTTCTGATTCTTCTGATTCTTCTGATTCTTCTGATTCTTCTGATTCTTCTGATTCTGTTGATTCTTCTGATTTTTTTGAATTTTGATTAGCATCTTCATCATAAGCAAGGTTTTTTTCTTTTTCTTCTATTTCTGCTTTTGTTTCTATTTCTGCGAGAAGAAATAGTTGCTCTATTTCGTTTCGAGTATATTTCTTTCCAATCAATTTGTTCAATTCCTCTTCATCTGAATCGAGTTTATCTTCATTCATTTTATCCAGTTCCTCTTGATCTAAATCTAGTTCTTCTTCAAGTAATTCTTTCTCGATATTTTTTCGTTTCTCTTTCATTTGCTCTCCACTTGTAATCATCTTTTTGAATTTATCTTGTTTCATCTTATTTGATTCCTCCGTTATGAAAGATATTTTATTCGTCATATGTCCTTTTTTTGCAAAAAAATATGGAGTGTTAATAAGTATTTGTTTTATATTAGACCATAACTTTTGTATATCCATACGCAGATATTTCTGAAAAATTTGTTGAAATATCAAAAAGAAATGCTTTTCATCCCTTTCTCTCAAAAAGAGATTTTCTTCTTCATAAGAGGGGCAAAATTTGAAAAAAATCAATCAAATGAAGACAAGCTTCACGAAGTGCTTCTGCAGGAGTCAAACTTCCATTCGTGCATATCTCGAGAAATAGTATTTCCTCGGAGTCAATTTTTTTTTTAAGCGGATCATAATACTGTTTATTCGCATGATACGTATAATTGACCTGTAGCACAGGAGTAAATGTGCTATCTATGGGAAAAGTAAAACTGCAATTTTCATCGCTATAATCGCCATATTTGACATTGTCATTGACGACACTTCTTTTTACATTTCCATTGAAACTTCTACTTTCAAATCCATTAATTCCCCTATTATTTCTAATCTTCGAAGCAGTATCTAAGTGTCGAGGGTGATACCCTCTATCTCGTTCTAATATCAATTCAATTGATAAATCTATTGGTCCTGTTATATACGCAATAGGTTGGTCTTCGTTGACTATGTGAACAAAATCCGGTAGGTTTATATTTTTGGCAGTAAAAAGCATTGGACCACTCTCCGAAATCGATATCGATGCTTTGATAACTTGATTGGTGGGGCTTTTCAAGACAATTGTTTTGAGATTTTGTAATATTTCATGTACAGATTCTCTTATACCAGGTATAGTACTATATTGATGAAAAGATTTTTCTTGTTTTTCTTTCAATTGAAATGTAGCATGTGTTATACGTGTTCCTTTTATTTCTGCAAGTAGAACTCTTCGTATGGTAGTACCTAATATATTAGCCTGACCTTCCTTAAGCGACGACAGCATGAAACGACCATAATGTAAACTACGACTTTGGCGGATAAAAGAAACAGATTTCCATTCATGTTTATTGGTCATAGGTTCTATTTTAGTTTTTTTAGTATTTATAAAAAATTAAAAGTTTCATTATTGTATGGCCAACCATTGAGGGTATTATAGTTGATGCTCGAGACCAAGTGACTATTATTTCTCTCTCCCCCCCCCTTTTTGATTTTTTCAAATGTTTCCGATAAATGCTTAGCTACAAACCTTTTCTTTACTACAAATTCTTTTTTTGACAATCCTTTTTTTTCACCTATCACAGCTGATTACTCCTTTTTTTGCATGGAAAAGAAGGATTATTTTATGTCCTATAAAATTTCTCCTCCCCCCCCTTTTTGATTTTTTCAAATGTTTCCGATAAATGCTTAGCTACAAACCTTTTCTTTACTACAAATTCTTTTTTTGACAATCCTTTTTTTTCACCTATCACAACTGATTACTCCTTTTTTTGCATGGAAAAGAAGGATTATTTTATGTCCTATAAAATTTCTCCTCCAATTCTTTCATAATATAATATGTTTTAAATAACAGGGCCGACAGTAGACAATTCTTTTTTATATCTCTGTGACTTTTATTTATATAGTATAACCATTTCAAATAGCTGTGTCAAGGGTAAAAAGTAAAAAATTCTTTTTTATATCTCTGTGACTTTTATTTATATAGTATAACCATTTCAAATAGCTGTGTCAAGGGTAATAAAGTAAAAAATTCTTTTTTATATCTTTGTGACTTTTATTTCATAGTATAGTCATCAAAAACGTGTCAATATTAAAAAATCCTTTTTTATATCTTTTATTCACTTGAATAAGCAAACGTGAAAATCCATGATTTCTTGTCTTCATTCCTTTTTCTTCTATTTGATACACAGATTCTATTTGATACATAGATTGAAAGGCTTTTTTGATAGAGTAAGACAGAATGGATTCAAAAAAAAAAAGATGTCTGACATATATATTCGAGAGATTCATATATTATTCATATATTGATGATATGGAAATATGCATCTTGCATATATATTTATAGTATAATATAAAAATATTGATGATATGAGAATACTATCTTGCATATATGAAATGAGACGACACTACGACGAAGTTCCGAGAGTTACGAAGTAAGCATGGGACTTATATTGTTTATTGGTTGAGAACAAAAGTTGAACTCTAAGAGGTAGAATCTGCCGTTGTTCCTCAGTAGCTCAGTGGTAGAGCGGTCGGCTGTTAACTGATTGGTCGTAGGTTCGAATCCTACTTGGGGAGATTGGATTAGTTCTTAATGAAAGAATAAAGAATTTCATTAAATAAAGGCTTTGCCTTAGCAGGAGGTAACCCCTTCCCCATCTTTGTTTCTATGTTTATTAAAGGAGGAGATTATATTATGTATAACAATAGGAGTAGTAAGAATAGGAGTTTAAAAAATATTTTGCTTGACACTTGACAAATCTAGTTTTTTTATTTATAATAAAAAGAAAACTATCTTTTAATCTAAAAAAGGAGATTTAATGAATAACTATAGGCGGGAAAACAATTATGTTCTAAATGTCGTAAAAAATATTTTTAATTTTTTTAAAAGGAAAATTCGGGTTTTCGTAGTCGTGTTGTTCAACAAAACAATTTCTATTATCAAAGAAATAGTTACTATAGTCTGGATTCTATTAGTCATTAACTACCGCTTTTCGTGTATTAAGCCGGATAACCCTTTGATCATAAATGCTAGCGTTCCACTTCATGAAACTTTTTCGTTCGTTGAACAAAATGACCTTTCTTCAGAAAGGCCGTCTTGGTTGGTTCGACAAAATCTTGTGTTTGATTTGTCGCGAAAGAATTCTTTGTATAACACAGATCAAAGAGAAGAATTATTCCAACCATGGTCTGACGAGGACGTCGTTGAACAAAATGACCTTTCTTCAGAAAGTCCGTCTGTGTTTGATTTGTGGCGAACGAATCCATTGTGTAACACAGATCAAAGAGAAGAATTATTCGAACCGCGGTCTGACGAGGTCTTCGTTGAACAAAATGACCTTTCTTCAGAAAGTCCTGATTTTTGGCGAACGAACCCATTATATGACACAGATCAAAGAGAAGAATTATTCGAACCACGGTCTGACGAGGTCTTCGTTAAACAAAATGACCTTTCTTCAGAAAGTCCTGATTTTTGGCGAACGAACCCATTATATGACACAGATCAAAGAGAAGAATTATTCGAACCACGGTCTGACGAGGTCTTCGTTAAAC